TTTTTTTTTAGTAAATTTTTACTAGGAACTAGTAAATGGTTCAGTTCAAATCGTTTTATCGATATGAGTGTCTTATATCGAATAAATTACTAACTATTCTATTCATTTTTAAGTCATTTCGATACTAACATAGTGGTAGAAAGAATACCCATGTTATGCTTTGACTTCAAACAGTTTAGCTTTAACCATGTTAATGGTCTCACATTATTGGTTGATAGAGAATCAAAGTTGATTTACCAATGAGTCACGAAATGCTACGGTTCTTACATATATATATGATTTCGAAATTGAATTTCATTTATTCAGAAGTAATTCGTCGAGATTGTACACCTTTCTTTCCTATTTTTTATCCTATTAATAAATAATAAATAAATAAAAGAACAGAAATAAAGTACCGCCGGTTGGATCCAACCTATTCTTGAAATAGACAACTCGCACACACTCCCTTTCCAAAAAAAATCAATACACCAAGCACTATACTCAGATTTATTGGATTTGTTGCTAAAATATCGGTATTAAACCCGAAACTTCCGGCGAATGGCCAGTGCCCCACCAAGTAAACAAAAGAATCGGTTACATTTTTCATATGCTCTCTTCATATAGATAGAACTAACAAAGAACCAGAATTCTTTTTCTATCACCTCACTTGTCTTTTTTTAATCGATTTCTTTATTTTCTTTTTTTTTTTTTTTTTATTGAAGTTTCAAATAAGATATTATTAGATTAGGTTTTAGGTTTCATGTCAATTGCGAAATATCTCGTTTGTTGAAACACTTTCTAAAAAAAGTAAAAAAAAAAAAAGTTTCCGTTGTACTAAACTAAGGACGAGAAGGAAGAGAGCGAGCAGATCCGTGAATTCATCATCCTCAAATCAGTCCTCACTGGTGGTATTGTCTCAACAATACAAATTAAGTAATTCTATTCTAGGAATAAAGTGTTGATATAATTCGAAGAAACAAAGGGCAAGTCCGATTTAATCAAATAAAAAAAAGGTACGTAAGATACTTTTTCACATTTATTTCTAGGATTACATTAAACAAAAGGATTCGCAAATAAAAGCGCCAATGCCACGACCAACCCGTAAATTGTTAAAGCTTCCATAAAAGCTAGACTAAGCAATAAAGTACCTCGTATTTTACCCTCTGCTTCTGGTTGCCTCGCAATACCTTCTACGGCTTGGCCTGCAGCAGTACCTTGACCAACTCCAGGTCCAATAGAAGCAAGCCCTACAGCCAATCCAGCAGCAATAACGGAAGCGGCAGAAATCAGTGGATTCATAGGTAAGTTCCTCGCACAAAAAAAAGAAAAGAAATGGTTAATGATACAATTAACCAATGGATTATTACTTAATATTTTATTACTAAGATCCATCGGGTGGAAGTACCTAAAAATTATGAATTAAAATACAAATTTTATTGAATCAACTGAATCATCAGAACTATTTCGATATCTCGTTTTTTTTTAGTTTCTACCCACAATGGGGTTTTTGTAAATCCATATGCACACAGCTCTAGTTATTGCATTTCTTTCGAACCATTCTTTCATCAATTCTTCGTTCTTTATTCTATTCCATTCCCGAGTTCATCTGTTTTTTCATTCAATCCACGCATAGTCACAGACGAAAGAAAAGAGAAGAAAATCTTATTGGAATCCATCTACATACATATAAATACAGTGGACTGTAAATTGTAAATAAAATAGATTTTATTTTATATTATATAGGAATTATCTATAGAGATAATCCCTATATAACTAATGAATATCTAATATCACATATACATTTCTTTCTTCTATAACGTGTACTGCCCACATTTCATATGGAATTGTATTCTATAATTATTTTTCGAAAGATACACATGAACTGAACTTATAGACATTACATATATCTAATTTGAGCTCCCTAAGCCATCCTTTTTCAATTCCGTAATATCGTCCATCTTTCCTCGTACGATTGATTTTAGACCATATATACTATGATATATATTTGTATCCGTATCTATTATGTTCCCAACCGACTGGATTCTCTTGAGCCATGCATGAATTGGAATAAGTTTAAAAGAAAAAAACGATTTTGAAGACTAGTTAATGATGACCCTCCATGGATTCGCCTATATAAGCCGCAGCTAAAGTTGCAAAAATAAGAGCTTGAATACCACTTGTAAATAAGCCAAGAAACATAACGGGTATAGGAACTAATGAAGGTACTAAAGAAACAAGAACAACAACTACTAATTCATCAGCCAATATATTCCCAAAAAGTCGAAAACTAAGAGATAAAGGTTTTGTGAAATCTTCTAGGATATTTATTGGTAAAAGAATTGGAGTTGGTTGAATGTATTTTCTGAAATAACCCAATCCTTTTTTGGTAAGACCCGCATAAAAATATGCTACTGATGTGGGTAAAGCTAAAGCAACAGTAGTATTTATATCATTCGTGGGCGCAGCTAACTCTCCATGAGGTAACTGTATGATTTTCCAAGGTAAAAGAGCACCTGACCAGTTAGAAACAAAAATAAATAGGAACATAGTTCCAATAAAGGGAACCCAAGGACCATATTCTTCTCCGATTTGGGCTTTGCTCAAATCTCGAATAAATTCAAGGACATATTCGAAGAAATTCTGACCACCGGTCGGAATGGTTTGTGGATTCCGAACAGCTATGATGACTGAACCTAATAAGATAGCAATTACGACCCAAGAAGTGATAAGTACTTGGGCATGGATTTGTAAAGCCCCTATTTGCCAATATAAATGTTGGCCTACTTCTACACCCGATATATTATATAATCCTTTGAGTGCTTTAATGGAACATGGTATAACATTCATATTGTCCTCTGATAGAAATCGAACTTAAAAAAAAAGGAATTATTTTGATTCAACCATCTCTTTATGAACTCACCCACTTTAATAATTAATCGATTATTTACAAGCAATCACATAAGATCAATATCCCCAGTACTTTTTTTTTATTTATCTCTTTAAAATTTTTTAAATTCCGGAATAATAACCGATCCAATAAATCTATGGTATGGAATTCCCAAATCAAATAATTAACCAATTTGATTATTTTGATTTTTAATAATAATCAACGATTTCCTATATAGCTATAACGACCCTCACAAATTGCAAATACTAATTTGTTAAGAATCAATCGGATTGAAGCTATAGCATCATCGTTGGCTGGAATCGAAATATCTGCGAGATCTGGGTTACAATTTGTATCGATTAAACAAATCGTCGGAATCCCCAAAATGACACATTCTTGAAGAGCCGTATATTCTTCTTCCTGATCAACGATCATTACAATATCGGGCAACCCCGTCATATATTTGATCCCCCCCAGATATGATTGCAGGGTAGATAATTTTCTCTTCAACATCGCTGCATCTCTTTTGGGGAGACGGTTCAGTTTCCCCATGTTTTGTTCTGCTCTTAAGTCCCTGAACTTATGAAGTCTCGTTTCCGTAGTGGACCAATTCGTTAACATACCACCGAGCCATTTTTTATTAACATAATGACACCGAGCCCTTATTGCAGCCGATGCTACTGAATCCGCTGCTTTATTTTTGGTACCAACGATTAAAAAGCTTTTTCCCCTACTTGCTGCATCAAAAACTAAATCACAGGCTTCTGATAAAAAACGAGCGGTTCTAGTAAGATTTGTAATATGAATACCTTTACGCTTTGCGGAGATGTAAGGGGCCATTCTAGGATTCCATTTCCTAGTACCATGACCAAAATGAACTCCTGCTTCCATCATCTCCGGCAAATTGATGTTCCAATATCTTCTTGTCATTTTACCCCACATTCCCTCTTTGTTTTTTTGCAAATAGACGAGATACCCTAAAAAAATAATGATTGTTCCGAGGGAACCTTCTAACGGGAATTGACCGTCGATACGAAAGTTCAAACCATTACATTAATTTCTTTTTATTACTTATTTTATTATTTTTATTTATTACCAAATCAATGATCAGACCAGATAAAAAAAAAAATAGTGAAATTAAAGGAAAGGGGTAAAAAAAATGAATCTCCCCTTAGGAATCCATAAATGATTGTTCTGATGTCTCATATAAATTGTTTTGGATGCAAGAACAAAATAATTCTCTATGGTGTAACAAAATATCTCTCATTTCTAACTCGAATAGATTATTCTTTTTAATTTCCAAATGAATGTTCTTGTCTTGCCTTGAGCGGTGTACTAATTTTTGGAATCCGGTACCAACAGGTATAATCCCCCCCAGAACAACGTTCTCTTTCAGTCCTTTCAACCAATCAATACGCCCTCGTAGAGCAGCTTTTGCTAAAACCCGAGCGGTTTCTTGAAAACTCGCTTCGGATATGAAACTTTGAGTATTCAGAGATGCCCTCGTTATTCCCAATAAGATTGCCCGATAACAAATCGCTTCGTCCAAAGCACGTCCCGCGAGTTCTGCTCGCAATAATCCGATTAATTCTCCAGGTAAAAAAACATTAGACATTCCATCTTCTGAAACCAACACTTTTGATGTTACTTGACGTACAATAATTTCTATATGTCTATTATGGATCTGTACCCCCTGAGATCGATAAACCTTTTGAATCCTATTAACCAAAGAGATACGACTTTGGGCTATGGTTAGCTCAGATCCAATCATGAATCTCCAGGGTCTTCCAAGAATTCTTGGTATACATTCGTTCCAACTATCAACTCTCTTTTCGAGGTTCATCGATATGGAATCAATCGAACGCACTTCTAAGACTTGTTCCACTTTTGGAAGACCCTGCGTTATGTCACCAGATCTCGATTTTTCATATATAAATGTAACTAATCTATCTCCTTCGTAAAGTATTTTCCCATAATGACCATGAACAGTTGCTCCTAGAGTGACCAAATAGGGCTTTGCTGATCTTATAACTAAGGAATCAACGTGAACAATTATAATTTGACCAGATTTTTTTATGTTCGGTCCGTATTTGAATAGACATAGATTTTCACAAAAAAATTGTCCAAGGTTAATTATTGTGGATGTCTCTTCACAATAATTGTGACGGAGAAAGCACCAATTCAAACGGAATGGATTCAAGATGATGTTACAGCATAGATCGGTACTATAAATCCTATTATTTTCATCTATTAAACAGTATTTAAGTACTTGGAAAGTCTGTTTAAAATTATCAAATAGCGAAAATCTCTTTAACAAGATCTGATTATGAGTTATTAAATGGTAAGATGAATAAAAATTCGCTATTTTAGGTACAATAGTACCTAGAGAACCCAGAAAATCCATAATTGGAATTATGGGCTGCGATTCTTTTGTCACATTGTTATATTTCGAACCATTAAATGGACCAATTTGAGAACAATTGGATGATGACAAAATAATCAAAGATTGGCATTCCTTATTTAGATTCAACAAGGTACCCATACCGATAGTTTCTTGATCTTGAGTAAGTGATTGAATCTTCGACTTGGAATAAAAAGGATTGATATTGGTGCTATTTAATCCATTATCGGGAATCAATCCCGAACCCACCGTATCATTCCTTTTTTCGGTATACGAAATAGTGGACTTGATTAAGTCAATTCTTATGAAATCACGAATTAGATCATTTGCCCTTACCTCAATAAAGGAAGTATGAACCTCTTCTATAGAATCAGAATCATTTTGTTCTTGGTCCCAATTCAATACTAAGCAAGTCCGAACTAATTGAATACTTGTGTGATAAATTCCGCGAATTGACTTGCCATTTCCATAAAGGATATAATTGACAACCCTAAGTTGGATATTATCTTTTTCCTGTAAGAGGTCCTGAGGGAAAAGTCTTGCTAAATTTATGCCATCAGCTATTTCATATGTGACTACAGGCCGAACTGAAACAAAATACTTTTTCTTGGTGGGTGTGATTCGTTGAACATAGATCCAATTTTTCAATTCTTTTTTTGATTCATTAAAATTTTTCTTTACCGCTCCTGGTGTTATCAAAATGCCGCTGTACCTGGATATCTTATCTGTCTCTCCAGGAAAATGGATATTTCCAGAAAAAATTTTCAGTTCAATACTTTTTTTTTTTCTCTCTACTCGGACTAATCCACCTACTTGACTTCTTGTATTTAAAGTGAGTCGTGTATCTACTCCAATGAGACTATTGTTCCGGACCATTATGGACGAAGATCCAGGTAAGATATGCACCTCTTCGGGAATGAAAAAAAAGCGATCTACTTTTATTTGTATTTGGTTAAATTCTTTTGTTCCTCGATACTCAACCAAATCCTCCTTTTTTACAATTGAATCTATCTCTACGGCCCCATATTTAGTAATTCCTGAACTGCTTCTTCTATATACTGGATCATCGAAATAAGCAAGAATACTATTTCTACGTAAAATACCATTTATGGGTATTTCAATAGAAATATCAAAACAGGATATTAGTTCTTTCTCTCGTTCTTGATCATATTGTAATGGGATGATGAATCTATTTCTTCGTCTTTTCGCCAAGAAATCCAAATTCTCTTGAAGAATAGAAGGAGATATGAAATTCCAATGACCATTGGATATGATTCGATCAGGTATTGAATATTCAAGAATTTCTCTATTTTTTTTACCAGAAGTATCCAACAATTTATGTCTTACTCGATGATTAGTCATTGAGAGGTCAAAGATATAGATATATTTTTCTTCGACAGAAAGAGAATGAACATTCATTTGATCTTGATCCTTGTGTAGCGAAAAAGACACTATACTGGCTGTACGTGACGCTCCTGCTAATATCCATAAATGACTTGTTTTTGGTAATAAATGAATATTACCATATGGGTATTCGGGTGCATGGTAGACATTGGTACTCCAGTGCATTTCTCCCTCTGATTCAGAATAAATATGCTTTCGGACCCTCTCTTTAAAATTAAAAGTGGATGCTCCGGCACGAATCTCGGCAATCAATTGTTCTGATTCCACATATTGACCATTTTGAACTAAAATCAAACCTTTTGGTGGAATATTCAGATTATGTATAATATCCCGACCCTCAAGAGTTACATACAAGTCTATAGAGCATAAAAAAGCAGGATGCCCATGACGGGTACGTGTGCGATGAACCAAATCCTCATTGAATTTAATTTTTCCACTAGAAGGAGCTCGTACATGTTCGGCAGTACCGCCTGTAAATACTCCACCCGTATGAAAAGTTCTTAATGTTAGTTGAGTCCCCGGTTCCCCAATTGATTGACTCGCAATAATACCTACGGCTTCTCCCAATTCAACCAGGTCCCCATGAGTGGAACTTCGACCGTAACATAATTGACAGATCCAAGATGTACTCCTACATGTAAAAGGGGTTCGAATATATATTGGTCGTGCTCGAAAAGTTATGAATCGATTGACAAGTCCAATCCCAATCTCTTGATTTCGAACGGCAATGCATCGTAGACCCATATATATATCGTCTGCTAATACACGACCAATTAGTGTTTGGACAAAAATTTTTTCCGTCATCCCTTTTCGAGGACTCACGGAAATA